TTGTATGGCCAACCATTGGCGGTATATTGGTTGAAGCCATAGATCAACAACATCAGTAATCTTTTTTGAAAAATGAAAAGTACCATTTACTTTGCTCCTTTTTTATTTTTATCAAAAAATTTCTAATTATATACGAGAAAATCAATTCTTTTTAAGAAAATTTGTCAAATAGTGATTTTCTTATTTTATTTTAGCAAAAAAAGCAAATTTTTCAAATCAAAAAAGTAATAGTTCTTATTTTAGAATAACAAATTTTAGCAAAAAAAGCAAATTAATAGGAAATATATAGATACATGATATAATCTACACACTCAAATTAGATTAGGCAAATTAGATTAGGTTTGATTCATAGATATTCTTTCCATTATTTTAGAAACTCTATGAGTCGTATGTTTGTTACAATAGCGACAAAATTTTCTCAATTCTAATAAATTGGGTGTATTGAAACGATTCGTTTGAGTAATATATCTAGAAATACCCATTGATTTTTTATTGACACTTCTTCGAACAAACCTAGTAACTCTTAAAAGAACTCTGATTATTACACGACAACTAGTACATTCTGTAAAAGCTCTGACTCTTACATCTTTATTGTCAGTCATGAACCTCCTTTATATCTTTTTCTTTAAGTTCTATTCTCTAGAAGAGGTGGAATAGAATAAAGAATCTCTAGAAGAGGTGGAATCCTTTATATCTTTTGATTGGTTTACTTTATATCTTTTTATTGGTTTAACTTTCCTATTTTCGGTTTTTGAATCGAAAAAGAAAAAAAAATCAATAAGAATTCTTAACAAGTTATTACATTTCAAAAGATTTTTTTGAAATTCTTTATCTAGTTAATTACATATGTATTTTTTTAAGTTAAGTATAAGTAATAAAAAATAGAATCAAAATGAAGGAATACAATTTCTTTCTAACTATCTAGTTTTATTCTAAACCCTCATAACTTACTTATTTCAGTCTCTTTTTTTCGACTATGATTTCGTGTAGCTTACGCTAGACTTAGGTTTTGATTCAGATATCATTTGATTATTTCATTTATACTACTTATTACATTTTCATTTATACTACTTATTACATTTCAAAAGATTTTTTTGAAATTATCTAGTTAATAGCTAAAAAGCCTTCTTCCTTATTAATAATATCCATTATTCTAGAACAGAATTTGATAAAAGAAGCTTTTTTGCAATAGAAACAAAGATGGGGAAAGAGTTACCTCTTGCTAAGGCAAAGCCTTTATTTAATGAAATTCTTTATTCTTTCATTAAGAACTAATCCAATCTCCCCAAGTAGGATTCGAACCTACGACCAATCAGTTAACAGCCGACCGCTCTACCACTGAGCTACTGAGGAACAACGGCAGATTCTACCTCTTAGAGTTCAACTTTTGTTCTCAACCCATAAACAATATAAGTCCCAAGCTTCCTTCGTAACTCCCGGAACTTCGTCGTAGTGTCCCCCTTACATGTCTCATTTCATATATGGAAGATAGTATTCTCATATCATCAATATTTTTCTATTATACTAGAATATATATGCAAGATGATATTTGCATATAATCAATATATGACTCTCTCGAATATATATGTCAAACATCTTTTTTTTTTGAATCCATTCTGTCTTACTCTATCAAAAAAGCCTTCCAATCTATGTATCAAATAGAAGAAAAAGGAATGAAGACAAGAAATCATGGATTTTCACCTTTCCTTATTCAAGTAAATCAAAGATATGCATTTTTTCGTTGAAACTAGAAGGCCAAACGGCTGTAGATTCGGGGTTTTCACTTATAGCTGAGCATCAGGGAAAGGTCCTTTATACTAATAGTCAAAAGATCCTTTTTTCAAGGAATGGGAATACTTTCAGTATTCCTTTAGTTAAGTATCAAGGTTCCAACAAAAAAACTTTGATCCATCAAAAACCCCGGGTTCAGGGAGGTAAATGCGTTAAAAAAGGTCAAATTTTGGCGGACGGTGCCGCTACAGTTGATGGGGAACTCGCTTTAGGAAAAAACATATTAGTAGCTTATATGCCATGGGAGGGTTATAATTCTGAAGATGCAGTACTAATTAGTGAACGTCTGATATATGAAGATATTTTTACTTCTTTTTCTATTCGGAGATATGAAATTAAGACTTATATGACAAATCTATTGGTTTGATACGAATAATGGAAGTCGTTTCAGTATGTTAAGGATACATATGTATCCACAATCTAGATAGAATTCGAAAATAGTCTATTTCCTATACCAATATAGGAATAAAGAAATTCGCAGAATTCTTAAAGACTTTTTTCCTTAATTTCTTTATAAATAGATACAAATATACCTTTTTTTTGTATTGTAAAGGGGTATCCAATCTTTGAATTTTTTTCTTTCTTTTTTCGAATATTTGAGTTATAGCCCTTTTTTTTTTGGAAACTCTGTTGCAGACTTTTGATTTCATCATAGCTATGCTACAGAATTTGAAAAATCTTATTCATTCTTACTGGTATGTATTTTCAATTTTAAGGGATTATATCCCGATAACATGATAGTTTTTAGAAACTCAGACCGGAGGTGCAGAATGCGAACTATCCAAGAACTCGAACTAGATGCGAATAAAGCAAAAAACCTAGTTCGATTGGAAATAAAAAGCAGGAATTTACTGATTTGAATAATTCAGAACTTCAGCATCTCTACCAAGAGATTCATGAGGCAAGACGTTCTACCTATGAACCTGACACATTACCTTATGATGGCGTTATTGCGTTTATGTATTATATTCTAGAAAAATGTGATGAGAATTTCTTTGAATCTATTTCTGATCAAGAGAGATCTCTTATAAGAAAAACATCACATAGGACTATTCCAAACTATTCGTATTTGGTATATCTAAAAGGTGAAATAAAAGAAAAAATAAGAAGATTGGTCAAAGGACAAAATATACCACCATTGCAGAAAGGAAAAAATGTACCAGCTCAGTCTTTTTTTTCTTTTCTAGAAAAGGTTCTTGGGGACGAAATGTTCTTCAAGCCCAAGAAATAATTCTAAGATTTCTGAACCAAAAACTCCAGGTCCTAAAACTGAATAGAAAAGTTTTGGTCATGGTCCTGAAACCAAACAAAGAATTCTAAGATTTCTGAATTCTTAATATTCTTAATTATTAAGAAAATTTTTGTTAATAATTTTCTTATTGGCCAACATAAGCATAATATTGATCCAATTTTTTTTCTCACTGTTACTAAAAAGAGTGAAATGAATCCCCTTAATAAAAATAAAGGGGATTATTCTTGAAAATTATTAGTAGTTAATTTTCAGGTTTCCTTATTTGTCTTATTTTTATGTCGAAAATCCATATATGGACATAGATGGAGTTCACTAAAATCTCATGTGATTTATCAAACAGAATAGAAATTCCACTAGATTGATCTATAGATAGGGATCGTCGATAAATAATGATCAACTAAAGGTATTTTTTTCGATAAAAAGCTACTAAGCTTCAAAATTATTTGGAATGGAAATATGAGGATATCACAATGCTTAATCACATAGAATTGTACAACTTTTACAGTTACAGATTTATCACTAATGCTAACAAAAAATAAATAAGTCCTGTCTTTGTGGGAAAGACCTATTAACGGCCACGGACCTATTAATGGTCAAGATCCTTTTGATTTTAAAGAGTCACTGGAATCAGACTCGTTTAATGAAAAAGAGGATGTTCATTCTGATTCAGAATCAGAAAAGGATATTGATCAAAAGGATATTGATTCTGATTCAGAATCAGAAAAGGAGGAAAAGGATATTGATTCTGATTCAGAATCAGAAAAGGAGGAATCAGATGATAAGGACTATGATTCTGATGAGTCCTATGATTCCGCTGACAAGGACTTTATCTTGTATCAAGAGTTGGAAGAGTTTTTTTAAGAAATCATTTTAGTCCTCTTCTTCACCAGATTGAGCGGTTCATATAATACCATGAAGAAACTAAAACTCTTAATAGGTGTTCTCAATTTACTAGAAGAAATAAACAAGGGTGTTAAGTATTTCAAACCGTCAATCGACGATCCATCAGAGGAGTTGGACCCATCGTATTCACTCCCATTTTCGGAATCCGAGTGGGAAGAAGAGGGGGATTCGCAAATTAATGAGCTCCCTCCGAGCTATCGTTGCGAATTGATTTCTTACTGGATCCGGGGTTCTATTTTCTCAAATAAAATATCGAGAAATCCAAATATCTACCTTTCGGGACCAAAGGTGATAAAATTTCTCCGGAAAATTTGATTTGTCACATAATCAAATCCTTCATTTGATTTGGATAGAATAAAAAAGTAGTATATGAATCAATCCAAATTTTTGTGTGTACTAGATTCAAATAACTGGCATAATTCTGATTTTTTGATTTTTCCTGATCGGAAAAATCATCCATGAAAAAGAAAGAAAAAAGATAGAAAAATTTTGTTATTTATGATCAAAAATTCATTCACTCCTATTATTCCACAAGAAGAAAATAAGGGTTCTGTTGAATTTCAAGTATTCAGTTTCACCAATAAGATACAGAGACTTACTTCCCATTTAGAATTGCACAAAAAAGATTTTTTATCGGAAAGGGGTCTACGAAAAATTCTGGGAAAACGTCAACGGTTGCTGACTTATTTGTCAAAGAAAAATCGAGTACGTTATAATAAATTAATTGATCAGTTGAATATTCGAGAGCCACAAACTCGTTAATTTCATCGTTTGAATTTTTTTTTAGTAGTATTCGATTTTTCATTTTGATGAGCCTCACTTTGAGGAATTCATGGAATAATGAATTCAGGAAGAAAAGATATGACTGTACCGGTTACAAGAAAAGATCTCATGATAGTCAATATGGGTCCTCACCACCCATCAATGCATGGTGTTCTTCGACTGATCCTTACTCTCGATGGTGAAGATGTTATTGATTGTGAACCCATATTGGGCTATTTACACAGAGGAATGGAAAAAATAGCGGAAAACCGAACAATTATACAATATCTACCTTATGTAACACGGTGGGATTATTTAGCTACTATGTTCACAGAGGCAATAACGGTAAATGCACCAGAAAAATTGGAAAATGTTCAAGTACCTCAAAGAGCTAGCTATATCCGAGTTATTATGCTGGAATTGAGCCGTATAGCTTCTCATTTGTTATGGCTTGGACCTTTTATGGCAGATATCGGTGCACAGACTCCTTTCTTCTATATTTTCAGAGAGAGAGAATTGATATACAATCTATTCGAAGCCGCCACAGGTATGCGAATGATGCATAATTATTTCCGCATCGGGGGGGTAGCTGCTGATCTACCTTATGGATGGATAGAGAAATGTTTCGATTTCTGCGATTATTTCTTAACAGTTTTTGTTGAATATCAAAAACTGATTACACGGAATCCCATTTTTTTGGAACGAGTGGAAGGAGTGGGCATTATTGGTGGAGAAGAAGCAGTAAATTGGGGTTTATCCGGTCCAATGTTACGAGCTTCTGGAATCCAATGGGATCTTCGTAAAGTTGATAATTATGAGTGTTACAATGAATTCGATTGGGAAATCCAATGGCAAAAAGAAGGAGATTCATTAGCTCGTTATTTAGTACGAATCGGTGAAATGAGGGAATCCATAAAAATAATTCAACAGGCTCTAGAGGGAATTCCTGGAGGACCCTATGAGAGTTTAGAAGTCCGACGCTTTGATAGAGCAAAGAATTCCGAATGGAATGATTTTGCATATAGATTTATAAGTAAAAAACCTTCACCCAATTTTGAATTGTCGAAACAAGAACTTTATGTGAGAGTGGAAGCCCCAAAAGGGGAATTAGGGATTTATTTGATAGGAGATAATAGTGTTTTCCCCTGGAGATGGAAAATTCGTCCACCCGGTTTTATCAATTTGCAAATTCTTCCTCAGCTAGTTAAAAGAATGAAATTGGCTGATATCATGACGATATTAGGTAGTATAGATATCATTATGGGAGAAGTTGATCGTTGAAATGATAATTGATACGACAGAAGTACAAACTATCAATTCTTTCTCTACATCGGGATTTTTCAAAGAAGTCTATGGACTGATATGGATTGTACCTATTTTGACCCTGCTATTGGGAATCATAATAGGAGTACTAGTAATTGTTTGGTTAGAAAGAGAAATATCTGCAGCGATCCAACAGCGTATTGGGCCTGAATATGCTGGTCCGTTGGGAATTCTTCAAGCTATAGCAGATGGGACTAAATTACTTTTGAAAGAGGATCTCCTCCCATCTCGAGGAGATATTCGTCTGTTTAGTGTCGGACCGTCTATAGCAGTTATATCAGTTCTACTAAGCTATTTAGTAATTCCTTTTGAGTATCGTCTTGTTTTAGCTGATCTCGGTATAGGTGTTTTTTTATGGATCGCCATTTCAAGTATTGCTCCTATTGGTCTTCTTATGTCAGGATATGGATCGAATAATAAATATTCCTTTTCAGGTGGTCTACGAGCTGCTGCTCAATCTATTAGTTATGAAATACCATTAACTCTATGTGTATTATCAATATCTCTACGTGTGATTCGTTGGAATATGAACTTTTACCTCTTTTTCTTCTAAAAATCAAAGAACAAAAAGAGGTTCAATGTATTGAATAGATATTCTCATTTTTTTATTCAGCATTCGGGTTGATGAGTTAAACCAGATAGTTATATGAGTGAAACAAAACAGCTTATCAATTTGTAGTAAGAATAAAAAATCTCATTCCCTATGTACAAGAATCAAGTTGAAGTAAACATAAGTAGCGTAAACTGTTTACCCCAAGATTCCGATTTTTTGATTAGTCATCATATCTTGAAGCGGGTGCAAACAAAAGATCAACTGTATGGAGTTTCTACTACTTTCTTTTATTTATTACTATACCGGCGATCAATCAAAAGTCAGTGGACAGTTAGGAACACCAAGGTACACAAAAGATTAGTAATCGAGATAATGTAAGGTATCAAAAAAGAGGTTTTTCCACATAAAACGAATCATAATAAGGACTTGAAATTGGTAGAAATGATCAAGTAGTACTTCCTTACGATTCCGATCTAGAGTATGCTCCTATTCACTGATTAAAGAAATGACTATCAAGAACGAATTAATCCTTTATTTTTTTTTGAAGTACCCTCCCCTGAGACAGAAGAAGAGGAAAAAAGAAATGGAATGCCATATATGGTATGAATAATAAAAAAAATCTTTCTTTATTCTTTCTTCCATATTCATACATATACAATTCTTATCATGATTCATGAACTAATGCCTAATTCTTTATATTTATTGATATAACGAGTATTTTATTGAAAGATTCAGTTATTACCGAACAAAGAGAGATTCTCATTATAAAGGATAAGATCAATTCGGAAGCAACTTTTTGATTATTCTAGCAGACAGAATTCCATTGGTCTAATTTGGGACTCTCCGATCTATCTTTATTCTGTCTACCCCCAAAGAAAGATGCCGATAATACCGAACTAGTCCTTACATTTTTTGTGGCCATAGAGGAGCCGTATGAAGCTGAGGTTTCATGTACGGTTTTGAAATAGCGATGAAAACAGTCATGTTTTTTTCGACTATGATTATCTAACAGTTCAAGTACAGTTGATATAGTTGAAGCACAGTCCAAATATGGTTTTTGGGGGTGGAATCTGTGGCGTCAGCCTATAGGCTTTCTAGTTTTTCTAATTTCTTCTCTAGCCGAATGTGAGAGATTGCCTTTTGATTTACCAGAAGCAGAGGAGGAATTAGTAGCAGGTTATCAAACCGAATATTCGGGTATCAAATATGCTCTCTTTTATCTTGCTTCTTACCTAAATCTATTAGTTTCTTCATTATTTGTCACAATTCTTTACTTAGGTGGGTGGAATTTCTCTATTCCGTACATATCCATTCCTGAACTTTTTAAAATAAAGAAAATGGCTGGAATTTTTGGAATGACAATTGGTATCTTTATTACATTAGCTAAGGCTTATTTGTTTCTCTTCATTTCTATCACAACAAGATGGACTTTACCTAGGATGAGAATAGACCAGTTATTAAATCTTGGATGGAAATTTCTTTTACCTATTTCTCTAGGTAATCTTTTATTAACAACTTCTTCTCAACTTGTCTCACTATAAATAACAGAATACGATAACAAGATTCTCGATTCATAATATCTCTCAAACAAGAGAAAGAAACTTCCATTTTCTCATTGATATTTACAATATGTTCCCTATGGTAACTGGGTTCATGAATTATGGTCAACAAACAATACGAGCTGCAAGGTACATTGGTCAAGGTTTCATAATTACCTTATCCCACACAAATCGTTTACCTGTCACTATTCAATATCCTTATGAAAAATCGATCATGTCAGAGCGTTTCCGGGGTCGAATCCACTTTGAATTTGATAAATGTATTGCTTGTGAAGTATGTGTTCGTGTATGCCCGATAGATCTACCCCTTGTTGATTGGAGATTGGAAAGAGATATTAAAAAGAAACAATTGCTAAATTATAGTATTGATTTCGGGGTTTGTATATTTTGTGGTAATTGTGTCGAGTATTGTCCAACAAACTGTTTATCAATGACTGAAGAATATGAACTTTCTACTTATGATCGTCATGAATTGAATTATAATCAAATTGCTTTGGGTCGGTTACCAATCTCAATAATTGGAGATTACACAATTCAAACTGTTATGAATTCGACTCAATTCCAAATAGATAAAGAGAATTCCTTTGATTCAAGAACGATTACTAATTACTAAGATTTTTTTTGGTTAGTCAGTAACTACAAAGAAAACTCAAAACTATTGATTGTCGAAAATCACTCTTTGATTGAAACTGACAATCTATTTTTCGTGATGGGATGATTTCGAAATATACAATTTGAACCACTATTCAAACTAGTCTTTTTTCGGATAAAAATTCTATTTACATTAATCCATATTTCCTTTTCATTCTATGACAAATTTATCATAAACTATATTTTATACAAGAAGAAAATAGGGTAATCCCTTTTCCTTTCCTGGACCTTTTAGTATGGTCATGATATATTTCAATTTCTTTGTTTTTTTTTTACATAATGGATTTACCTCGACCAATACATGATATTCTTGTGGTATTTCTGGGATCAGTTCTTGTATTAGGGGGTCTAGGGGTAGTATTACTTACCAATCCAATTTATTCTGCCTTTTCGTTGGGATTTGTTCTTATTTCGATATCTTTATTCTATATTTCATTGAACTCCTATTTTGTAGCTGCCGCACAGCTCCTTATTTATGTCGGAGCCATAAATGTATTGATCTTATTTGCTGTAATGTTCATGAATACTTCACAATATTCCAAAGATTCCTATCTTTGGACCATTGGAGATGGGGTTACTTCAATGGTTTGTACAACTATTCTTTTTTCACTAATGACTACTATCCTAGATACATCATGGTACGGGATTCTTTGGACTACAAGATCAAACCAAATTATAGAACAGGACCTCATAAATAACGTTCAACAAATTGGGATTCATTTAGCAACAGATTTTTTTCTTCCCTTTGAACTCATTTCTATAATTCTTTTAGTTTCCTTGATAGGAGCAATTACTATGGCTCGACAATAAGAAATACTTAGATTAGAATGATTCCAAATTCTAAGAATTGATAATTCTAAATAAAAAAAATCCAAATTTTTTGTCCCTTTTTACCTCAAATAATAAATAATAATAGTAAATCTAAATACTAAATAATAATAATTAGAATTAAAAAAAATATATATATTTATTTTATCAAAATTGAAAAATTAATTAAGGAGTTAATAAATCATGTTTGAACATACGCTTTTTTTCAGTGTTTATTTATTCTCTATTGGTCTCTACGGATTAATAACAAGTCGAAATATGGTTAGGGCACTTATGTGCATTGAACTTATACTTAATTCTGTTAATTTAAATCTTGTAACTTTTTCTAACATGGTTGATAATCGACAATTAAAAGGAGATATTTTATCCATTTTTGTTATAGCTATTGCAGCTGCTGAAGCGGCTATCGGATTAGCCATTGTTTCATCCATTTATCGTAACAGAAAATCAACTAGTATCAATCAATCAAATTTCTTAAATAATTAATTATTTTTTTTATATCATAGAGATAAATCATCAAAAAGAAACTTAACTTAATTTCAGTACTTTATTCTATATTCTATTCATTTTTTTTTTTTGAATTTTTGAATTGAATATATTATATTCTTAGTGAAATAAGAAAAACCAATTCGTGAAAAATTCGTATTTAGTACGTATAATTTTAATTAATCTAGTAATTATTGTTGAGATCAAATTCTTAATCTTTTGGCCTTTTTTTTAATTTAAGTACCATTCCATTATATATAAAATAATAATTTTTTTATTTATTATATTTAATATATTAAATTAAATAAAATTTTATTGTTCAATTTTTAATAAACCACTGCTTCATCTGGTGTATAAAATATAATTGACTTCTTTACTACTTTGACCAGATCGAAAATTTTTAATTTCCAAAATTTTAATTTAGAAATTCAATGTCACATTCAGTAAAAATTTACGATACCTGTATAGGGTGTACTCAATGTGTGCGAGCTTGTCCTACGGATGTATTGGAAATGATATCTTGGGATGGATGTAAAGCCAAACAAATTGCTTCCGCACCAAGAACGGAAGATTGTGTAGGTTGTAAAAGATGTGAATCTGCCTGCCCGACAGATTTTTTAAGTGTCCGTGTTTATCTAGGGCCTGAAACAACTCGTAGCATGGCTCTAGCTTATTGATACGTTAGAAAAAGTTCCATCTGAATCTTTTGATTCCTATTTACCGAAAAAACCCGTACTCGATTAAAGCTTTAATTTCGAGCACGGGTTTCTCTGGTCAAAACGTATCTCGTTCTTATCATTCATGAATTATTTTCCTTGGTTAACAATACTTGTTGTTTTTCCTATATTCGCAGGTTCTTTTATTTTCTTTTTTCCTCATAAAGGAAACAAGATATATCGATGGTATACTCTATATATATGTTTGTTAGAACTTATTCTAACAGCTTATGTATTTTTTTATTATTTCCAATTTGATGTTAAATTAATTCAACTTAATGAAAATTTCAAATGGATAGATGTTTTTGATTTCCACTGGAGATTGGGAGTCGATGGGCTTTCCATACAACCTGTTTTACTGACAGGTTTTATTACTACTTTAGCCTGTTTAGCAGCTTGGCCAATTACTCGAAATTGCCAATTGTTTTATTTTCTATTATTAGCAATGTATAGCGCTCAAATGGGATTATTTCTTTCTCAAAACCTTTTACTTTTCTTTATTATGTGGGAATTAGAATTAATTCCCGTTTACTTACTTTTATCCATGTGGGGGGGTAAAAAACGTCTTTATTCGGCTACTAAATTCATTTTATACACAGCAGCAGGATCTGTCTTTTTTTTAGCTGCAGTTCTGGGTATGGGTTTGTACGCTTCTAATAAACCAGTACTAGATTTTGAAAAATTAATTAATCAATCATATCCTGTTGTATTAGAAATAACATTTTATATTGGGTTTCTTATTGCATATGCTATCAAATTGCCTATTATACCCCTGCATACATGGTTACCAGATACCCACGGCGAAGCACATTATAGTACATGTATGCTCTTAGCTGGAATTTTATTAAAAATGGGAGCATATGGATTAATTCGGATTAATATGGAATTATTACCCCATGCTCATTCTATATTTTCTCCTTGGTTAATAATAATAGGAACGATACAAATTATTTATGGAGCTTCAACTTCTTTTGGTCAACGCAATTTAAAAAAAAGAATAGCATATTCTTCTATATCTCATATGGGTTTCATAGCTATAGGAATTGGTTCTATAACCGACATAGGACTAAATGGAGCTATTTTACAAATACTTTCTCATGGATTTATTGGTGCTGCCTTTTTTTTCTTGGCAGGGACGAGTTGTGATAGAATTCGTCTTGTTTATCTTGAAGAAATGGGAGGAATATCTATATTAATGCCAAAAATATTTGCTTTGTTCAGTAGTTTCTCTATGGCTTCCTTTGCATTACCAGGACTGAGCGGTTTTATTGCAGAATTTGTAGTATTTCTGGGATTTATTACTAGTCAAAAATATCTTTTAATACCAAAAATAATAATTACTTTCGTAATGGCTATTGGAGTAATATTAACTCCAATTTATTTGTTATCTATATTACGTCAGATGTTTTACGGTTACAAATTATTTCATGTTTCAAACTCGAATTTTTTTGATTCGGATTCTGGATCACGAGAACTCTTCCTTTCAATCTGTCTTTTTTTACCAATAATAGGAATTGGTATTTATCCTGATTTTGTTTTCTCATTATCAATTGAGAGAGTACAAACTATCTTATCTAATTATTATAATGGATAATGTTTTATCTTTTTTTAAGAAGAAAATGTTTCTATAATAAAATAAAATTTTTCTAATTAAATGAATTAGGTAAAAGATTTTTTCATTTTATTTCATAATGAACGAAATTTTAATCAGATATATGTTGAGTTTTTGAAAATTAAAAAAAATTATCAAAAACTCAAAAAAAAGTTTTCATTAGATTGGAAAAAACAATCTTTTTTTCTTATATTTTTTCTTATATATCTAAAATATATAAATTCAAAATTCAGATCTGAGATTTTTTGAGTTTCGACAATTTTTTTATTATGTAAGCCCACTTAGCTCAGAGGTTAGAGCATCGCATTTGTAATGCGATGGTCATCGGTTCAACTCCGATAGTGGGCTTTTTTTCCTTTTTTATAGAGAATCTATAATTGAAAATCTTTTGGTAAAAAAAGAATAGTGAAGAAATCTTTTTGATCTTTTTTTTTTTTGAATCGAAACAAAAATCTCTATTTTCAAACTAATTTTGGTTTAATTTTAATTAAATTAAATATTAAACCTAGGACTTTTTCAAAATTTCAATAATCTAAATGTAGAATATTAGACTATTGAAAATCTTTTCATTTTTATTTTTGATTTTGATTGGTGTTTCTTTTTATGAATTCTTTTTAAGAATTTGCTTTTTTTTATTATAAAAAAAAAATAAAACCAAAATTATTATTTTTTTGATTAGAAAAAATTGCTTTTTTTATATTTGATAAAAAAATTGCGATTTTATTAAAAATTTGCTTAGTTTGGAAAAAGCACCTTCATAAAGTCGCTATGCTATATTTATTATAAATACATCACTAAGAAAAAAATAAAAAGAGACGAATTAATAACTTAAAAAACTAAATCAGAAAAGATTCAAATTCTTCTTTTACATATATTATATTGGCTATTAAATTTGAATAGTAAAGGATTTAATTATGATTGAAAGATTGAAAAACCTTTTTCAAATGGTTCAAAGATGAGTAAATGGTTTTATTTTTCTTACAAAAGAAAGAGAATACTATTTTTATCTTATTCTTGCTCTGCTATGAATAATCTATATAGCAATGAAATACTTAGAGACTCCCAAGAAATTAGACCCATTCTCTTTACTTCTATTTTTGAATGACAAAAACGACGAAGATGATGATAATTCAGATTTGAAAGAGCTACAGCTATCTTTAAGGTCAACCTCTCATTCTCAATTCCTTTATTACAAGATAAAGGAATTTTAAAAATCGAGTTTTTTAGTTAAAAATACAAAAAAAATCATTTTGTTACTTTAAAAGATTTTTTACAAAAAATTTTAAAAGTATTGTACTAATAAAGTTTTCTACCGATGTTAATATAGATAATATTAATTACCTGTAGGGTTTTTTGATATTCTTTATTTAGGATACCGAAAAATTCTTTTTTATGGGATACTAATACTAAAAAATTTTTTGGTATCCTAAATATATATAGGATACTTAAGTTGGTGAATTAAAAAAAAAAATGAACCATTTTTTTCATTTCAGTTGAAAAAGATTCAGAGGAAAAGAATTTTTAAATGTTATATGTTCTTCCATTAAAGCATATAAACTTTTTTTTTTTTAAGTAAAGATATATATTTTCTAATATATTAATAAATTCAACTATATATAAATTGAAATGAACCGTAGCTATGTAAACCTATTCCTAACAGATTGATACCAAAATAACATATCCAAATAATAAGAAATCCGATAGAAGCTATAAATGCAGAATTTATACCTTTCCAATTTTGGTGTATTCTAATATGTAAATAAATTGCAAATATTGTCCAAGTTATAAATGCCCAAGTTTCTTTGGGATCCCAATTCCAATAGGATCCCCAAGCTTCATTAGCCCATACTGCTCCACAAAGAATACCCAAAGTTAAAATGATAAATCCAAAAGTAATAACACGATAACTCCAATAATCCAAACGCTCAAATAATTCATATTTGTAATAATTTGTAAATAAAGGGAACGAGCTTTTTTTCAAAAGATTTATCTTTTCTTTCCAATAATGAATTTGACCATTTGGAACGGAACGACGTAATTTCTCAATCACAAAAGAATCAATCTTTTTTTGACATGTAAGAATTAAAAGAGCAACTGATAATAAAGACCCGCATAAAAGAGCTGCATAACTCAACAACATCATACTTACATGCATTATTAACCACTGAGATTGCAGTGCAGGTACTAATATTGTGGATTTATTAATTTCTGCTGAGAGACAGAAACCTGATGTCGCAAAAGCTTGAGTAAAAATGGTACTTGGTGTAATTATTGTATTTAACTCATAATTATGGTTCCGAGTCTTTGTAAGCATATGAATAACACAGAGACTACATGAAAGAAAGATTAAAGACTCATATAAATTACTTAATGGAAAGTGCCCTGAATAAATCCAACGAAAAATTAAAAATGCCATTGTAGAGAAAAAAGTAAAAATCATCCCTTTCTCTAAGGAATTACGTAACTCAAGAATATTACCAAATAATAAGATAATCAAGTTAATTATAATAACTATTGAAGTAATTGAAAAAGAAATATGATTTAATATATATTCTACAGTTAGAAATATCATAAAAGAATTTTATCTACAGAATTTTGAATTTATAATTATAATTTCAAAATAAATTATAACATATATATAGTCATGCCGCCACTCGGACTCGAACCGAGATACACTAGGCACTGCTTCCTAAGAGCAGCGTGTCTACCAATTTCACCATGGCGGCTTTTTTTAAATAATAAGCCAATTCATGTTTAATCGTCAAGATTAAAAAATTTTATTTGAAATAAGAAATTTTAGAATCGATAAAGAGAAAAGATTTTTTTTCATTTTATTTTGACATCCTCAATGGCAAAATCTTGCTTTTTTTATAAAACTTACTATTTTTTTCTCATTTATCTTATTTTCTGTATCAATAATGATAGGAAGAAAAATCATTTTTTTTAATATTTAAAAAAATTACAAAAAACAAAAAGAATTTAGTCTTTTTTCTTTTTTAATATTCTAGTAGAATAAAAAAAAATAAATGCAAAGTTTTTATCATTTATCTTTTTTTATTTTTTAATGTTAAAATTAATAGTAATTTAACAGTAAATTATAAATCTTTTTTTAATTTTTAAAAAATTTTTAAAAAATATATATAAGATAGGAAATATTTAAATCTCAAATTTAAATTAAGTTCTATTAAACTTTTCACAATAGAAGAAAAGATTTTCTTCTATTGTGAAAAGTTAATTAATAAGTAAATTGTTACTTAATTAAGTAATTGAAATCCTAAGATATAGATATTATTTTTCTAATTAAAAAATATATAAATTATATATAATATATAGTTCTAATTAAAGTCTAATCTTAACTAAAATTTACTAACTAAATTAATAAAAATTAATCTCTTAAAAATAAGAATTAAATTAATGTAAAATTAATTTAATTATTTATTTTAAAGCTAGTTTTTTATTAGCATTTTAAACTATTTATAGCATTTTAATCTATATTTATTAAAGGAATACTTTATTGTAGAAATACATAAAAACCAAAAACTCTTTTATTTGGTTTTTGTTTCAAAAAACTTTTTGAATTTCCAATAGAAAGTGATTTTGCTAAAGAAGAGGCTTTTACTGCAATTAAATATCCTTTTTTTCTCCAGATATTTCTACGAATACGTTTTTTTGACATAGAAGTACGTTTTTTTGGAACAGCCATTGAAAGTTTTTTTTATTTTATTTTTTTATGTGAAATACATTTTTTTCAAAAAAAAAAAAAAAAGAATTATAATTATATTATTTAATTAATTTAGCATACCAAATAATCTTACAAAAAAGAAACTTATTCTTGCTACTAATCTATTGATGTAATTTCAGTTTGCGTCAGACTTTTTATTTTAATAATTGAAATAAAGTATCTTTACAAATGAAGGATTTGATTTGGGTAGAAATTGATTTCTATACAATACCTCAAAAATTTGAGAAATTTCATAACCTTTGGTCCCGAAAGGTAAATATTTGGATTTCTCGATATTTTATTTGAAAAAATAAAACCCCGGACCCAGTAAGAAATTAATTCGCAATTAGGTTATTATATTATTTTATGACATTTATCCCACAAGCCTTTTAATTCAATCAAGAATAAAAACAATTTAGATTGAAGATCATCGCCTTATCTTATACGGGGAGGTAGAAGGATTCGAACTTTCTATTGTATTCTATTATAATTAGAAAAGAATTTTTGAACATAACGAGACAAAACCCGTTCCGTGCTTTTTTTTCTTATAGAAAAACATATATCCTATCAAAATTGAATATATAATTCAATAGAAAAGAAAATCTTTTCAAATAAGATTTTTTTTGATGAGTCTTTTTCCATTTTTTATGTTTTATAGTCTATTGTGTGTCTTTCTTATCTTAATTAAATTATTCTTGCTTTTTCTTTCTTATATTTTGAAATTCAGTGCAATTAAGGATTTTTAAATGACTGAAATTCTATAGGTCAGTTACACACATATCCAAATAATATTTCTATTATTTATTTTTTCTAATAGAAATTAGAAATATCTAATACTAATAGGAAAAAACTCTTAGATATTTTTTTTTGATCTGACTTTACAAACAAAATGTATTTGCTAATATATTATTAGATATTTAGATGAAAGACAAAGAGGAATAAAATAATAGAAAAAATAAAGGAGAATCTTATTAACTTAATTTTAATATATATATATATATAAAAAGACTTTTAAATTCTTTAGAAAACTTTAATTTAGTTATATATTATTCTAAATTTCTAATATATAAATTATGAATTATAAGATATTTAATTAATTTTTAATATATAAATTATGAATTATAAGATATTTAATTACGTATTTAACTACAGAGAACCTTTCCTTCTATATTTCTATGTAATACATGTTTTTAATATATATAAATAAATAATATGTGTTTCAATAAATATTTCATTTATAAACATAAAAAAATTTTATGTTCTAAAATTCTTGAATATCTGTAGAATATGTGAATTAAAAAAAAAGGAAGATTAATAAAAACAATGATACAAAAGATAAAAAAAAGAATAAATAAAATGAGACTCTACCATTTCCTGTAACTCTAACCCCTTCTCCTATAAAAAAACTTGTAATACCTATTCCATTTGGAATACCATCAATTATATGTTTATCAAAAAATTCAGTGAATTTACTTAATCTTCTTATACCCAATATAAAAACATTAGTATAAAGAATATCTATGTAACCACGATTATATGACCAATTATATATTGCATTTTGTATTTGGTCTAGGAAATCTCTTTTAACACCTTTTTTGAAAAATAAATTAATAAGAAATAAATTCGGAAAAAAGGAATTTATAGATCCATAAAAAATGAATGCTATGGATAATCCAAAAGTTGCTATACTTACTGAAAAAATTACATTTTGCAAGAACTCATAAAAAATTACATATTGATTTGAACTTTCGATGAAAGAATTTTTTGATAAAGTTAACCATCTTGATAATAAATCAAGATCTAGTCCGCTTCCATCAAAGTGAATTCCTATTAAACCAATGAACACAGTAAAAACTATTAATAGGAGAAGAGGGATTAACATAGTATTGTCTGATTCATGAGGAAATAAAGAAGTATATTTATTTGCTTCAAAAATATTGAAGCAGTATATTTTATTTCTTAGACTATTCTTTTTTTCTTTTGAAAAAAAGGAGACTTTTTTATTTATTTTTGATAAAGGCAAACTTCTATTGGTATTTGATTTGTTACATGTGCTTTTACCCCATAAAGATATTGAATAAAAGAAATTTGTTTTAGTACTACTATAAGCTTGAAAATTAATACGTAAATATCCATCAAAAGTAAGTAAGTATACTCGAAACATATAAAATGCTGTTAATCCTGCAGTGAAATAAGCTATTATCCCATAAATTGGAGAATGTAACCAACTATTACTAAGAATCTCATCTTTAGACCAGAAACAAGCAAGGGGTGGAATACCACAAAGAGAGAGTGTACCCAATAAAAAAGCAGTTTTTGTAATTGGGATATAGTTAGTTAAACCACCCATAAAAACCATATTTTGATTTTTATCCGGTGAATATCCAACAACAGGTTCCATTGAATGAATAATGGATCCAGATCCTAAAAATAATAAAGCCTTAGAGTAAGCATGGGTTATCAAATGAAATAAAGCAGCTCGAAACGAGCCTATACCTAAAGCCATTATAATATAACCCAATTGAGACATTGTAGAATAGGCTAAGCTTCTTTTAATGTCTTTTTGAGCAAGAGCCAAAGTAGCTCCTAAAAATAAAGTTATTAAACCTATTGAAGAAATTATATCCATTATATAAGGTGTTATTAAGAAAAGAGGAAACAGTCGAGCTACAAGAAAAACTCCCGCTGCTACCATGGTAGCGGCGTGTATAAGAGCAGAAATAGGAGTAGGTCCTTCCATGGCATCAGGTAACCATATGTGAAGAGGAAATTGTGCGGATTTAGCAATCGCACCAAGAAATAATAAAAAGGTACATAAAGTAGTAAATAAAGAATTCACTTCATTTTTTTGGATAAAATTATTGGTTATTTCAAATAAATCTCGAAATTCGAAACTACCTATTATCCAATAAAAACCTAAAATTCCTAATAATAAACCAAAATCACCTATACGATTAGTTATAAAGGCTTTTTGGCAGGCATTTGCAGCGAGCGGTCGTGTAAACCAAAATCCTATTAACAAATAGGAAAATATTCCTACTATTTCCCAAAAAACATAAATTTGTATCAAATTTGAACTTGTAACTAGTCCCAACATAGAAGCATTGAAAAAATTCAAATAAGCAAAAAATCTCAAATATCCTTGATCATGAGACATATAACTATCGCTGTAAATAAGAACTGTGATTCCAACAGTAGTAATGAGTATTAACATAATTGAGGTCAATGGATCAATCAAATATCCGAATTCTAAGGAAAAATCCTTATTAATCGTCCAAGACCATAGGTATTGATAAATCAAATTCCCATTTATTTGTTGAATAGAAAGATTTAAAGAAAATATCAGAGTTATGAATAAAAAGAAAATACTTGGAAAAGCCCATATGCGACGAATACTTTTCGTCGCTGTGGAAATAAGTAGAAGTCCAATACCTATTATTATTGGAACTATAAGTGAAAGAAAGGGTATTATCCATGCATATTGATATATAAGTTCCATAAGATATTAAGAAGTTTAATTGTTAATTGATATTTTTTCCTTTCCTGAAAATTTGATTCACTAATTCTTATCTTTAATAAAATATAATATATTAAATATTCAAAGTTCAAGAATACTGTAAAGAATAAATAATAAATAAGACAATACGATTTTAAGTCAAATATAAAAATTAAAAAATTCTGTACTTTTTTTTATCAAAATTGTAAAAAGAGAAAATATTATTGAGAGAAAATATTATTTCGATTGAAATAAATAGGAATAGGATAGATAAAGATATTTTGATTTCCTCAAAAAATGAATTTTACCTTTTTTTTACTTAAAAATTTAATCAATTAAAAAATAAGGAAAAAATAGGTAAAAAGGGACAAAAAATTTGGATTTTTTTTATTTAGAATTATCAATTCTTAGAATTTGGAATCATTCTAATCTAAGTATTTCTTATTGTCGAGCCATAGTAATTGCTCCTATCAAGGAAACTAAAAGAATTATAGAAATGAGTTCAAAGGGAAGAAAAAAATCTGTTGCTAAATGAATCCCAATTTGTTGAACGTTATTTATGAGGTCCTGTTCTATAATTTGGTTTGATCTTGTAGTCCAAAGAATCCCGTACCATGATGTATCTAGGATAGTAGTCATTAGTGAAAAAAGAATAGTTGTACAAACCATTGAAGTAACCCCATCTCCAATGGTCCAAAGATAGGAATCTTTGGAATATTGTGAAGTATTCATGAACATTACAGCAAATAAGATCAATACATTTATGGCTCCGACATAAATAAGGAGCTGTGCGGCAGCTACAAAATAGGAGTTCAATGAAATATAGAATAAAGATATCGAAATAAGAACAAATCCCAACGAAAAGGCAGAATAAATTGGATTGGTAAGTAATACTACCCCTAGACCCCCTAATACAAGAACTGATCCCAGAAATACCACAAGAATATCATGTATTGGTCGAGGTAAATCCATTATGTAAAAAAAAAACAAAGAAATTGAAATATATCATGACCATACTAAAAGGTCCAGGAAAGGAAAAGGGATTACCCTATTTTCTTCTTGTATAAAATATAGTTTATGATAAATTTGTCATAGAATGAAAAGGAAATATGGATTAATGTAAATAGAATTTTTATCCGAAAAAAGACTAGTTTGAATAGTGGTTCAAATTGTATATTTCGAAATCATCCCATCACGAAAAATAGATTGTCAGTTTCAATCAAAGAGTGATTTTCGACAATCAATAGTTTTGAGTTTTCTTTGTAGTTACTGACTAACCAAAAAAAATCTTAGTAATTAGTAATCGTTCTTGAATCAAAGGAATTCTCTTTATCTATTTGGAATTGAGTCGAATTCATAACAGTTTGAATTGTGTAATCTCCAATTATTGAGATTGGTAACCGACCCAAAGCAATTTGATTATAATTCAATTCATGACGATCATAAGTAGAAAGTTCATATTCTTCAGTCATTGATAAACAGTTTGTTGGACAATACTCGACACAATTACCACAAAATATACAAACCCCGAAATCAATACTATAATTTAGCAATTGTTTCTTTTTAATATCTCTTTCCAATCTCCAATCAACAAGGGGTAGATCTATCGGGCATACACGAACACATACTTCACAAGCAATACATTTATCAAATTCAAAGTGGATTCGACCCCGGAAACGCTCTGACATGATCGATTTTTCATAAGGATATTGAATAGTGACAGGTAAACGATTTGTGTGGGATAAGGTAATTATGAAACCTTGACCAATGTACCTTGCAGCTCGTATTGTTTGTTGACCATAATTCATGAACCCAGTTACCATAGGGAACATATTGTAAATATCAATGAGAAAATGGAAGTTTCTTTCTCTTGTTTGAGAGATATTATGAATCGAGAATCTTGTTATCGTATTCTGTTATTTATAGTGAGACAAGTTGAGAAGAAGTTGTTAATAAAAGATTACCTAGAGAAATAGGTAAAAGAAATTTCCATCCAAGATTTAATAACTGGTCTATTCTCATCCTAGGTAAAGTCCATCTTGTTGTGATAGAAATGAAGAGAAACAAATAAGCCTTAGCTAATGTAATAAAGATACCAATTGTCATTCCAAAAATTCCAGCCATTTTCTTTATTTTAAAAAGTTCAGGAATGGATATGTACGGAATAGAGAAATTCCACCCACCTAAGTAAAGAATTGTGACAAATAATGAAGAAACTAATAGATTTAGGTAAGAAGCAAGATAAAAGAGAGCATATTTGATACCCGAATATTCGGTTTGATAACCTGCTACTAATTCCTCCTCTGCTTCTGGTAAATCAAAAGGCAATCTCTCACATTCGGCTAGAGAAGAAATTAGAAAAACTAGAAAGCCTATAGGCTGACGCCACAGATTCCACCCCCAAAAACCATATTTGGACTGTGCTTCAACTATATCAACTGTACTTGAACTGTTAGATAATCATAGTCGAAAAAAACATGACTGTTTTCATCGCTATTTCAAAACCGTACATGAAACCTCAGCTTCATACGGCTCCTCTATGGCCACAAAAAATGTAAGGACTAGTTCGGTATTATCGGCATCTTTCTTTGGGGGTAGACAGAATAAAGATAGATCGGAGAGTCCCAAATTAGACCAATGGAATTCTGTCTGCTAGAATAATCAAAAAGTTGCTTCCGAATTGATCTTATCCTTTATAATGAGAATCTCTCTTTGTTCGGTAATAACTGAATCTTTCAATAAAATACTCGTTATATCAATAAATATAAAGAATTAGGCATTAGTTCATGAATCATGATAAGAATTGTATATGTATGAATATGGAAGAAAGAATAAAGAAAGATTTTTTTTATTATTCATACCATATATGGCATTCCATTTCTTTTTTCCTCTTCTTCTGTCTCAGGGGAGGGTACTTCAAAAAAAAATAAAGGATTAATTCGTTCTTGATAGTCATTTCTTTAATCAGTGAATAGGAGCATACTCTAGATCGGAATCGTAAGGAAGTACTACTTGATCATTTCTACCAATTTCAAGTCCTTATTATGATTCGTTTTATGTGGAAAAACCTCTTTTTTGATACCTTACATTATCTCGATTACTAATCTTTTGTGTACCTTGGTGTTCCTAACTGTCCACTGACTTTTGATTGATCGCCGGTATAGTAATAAATAAAAGAAAGTAGTAGAAACTCCATACAGTTGATCTTTTGTTTGCACCCGCTTCAAGATATGATGACTAATCAAAAAATCGGAATCTTGGGGTAAACAGTTTACGCTACTTATGTTTACTTCAACTTGATTCTTGTACATAGGGAATGAGATTTTTTATTCTTACTACAAATTGATAAGCTGTTTTGTTTCACTCATATAACTATCTGGTTTAACTCATCAACCCGAATGCTGAATAAAAAAATGAGAATATCTATTCAATACATTGAACCTCTTTTTGTTCTTTGATTTTTAGAAGAAAAAGAGGTAAAAGTTCATATTCCAACGAATCACACGTAGAGATATTGATAATACACATAGAGTTAATGGTATTTCATAACTAATAGATTGAGCAGCAGCTCGTAGACCACCTGAAAAGGAATATTTATTATTCGATCCATATCCTGACATAAGAAGACCAATAGGAGCAATACTTGAAATGGCGATCCATAAAAAAACACCTATACCGAGATCAGCTAAAACAAGACGATACTCAAAAGGAATTACTAAATAGCTTAGTAGAACTGATATAACTGCTATAGACGGTCCGACACTAAACAGACGAATATCTCCTCGAGATGGGAGGAGATCCTCTTTCAAAAGTAATTTAGTCCCATCTGCTATAGCTTGAAGAATTCCCAACGGACCAGCATATTCAGGCCCAATACGCTGTTGGATCGCTGCAGATATTTCTCTTTCTAACCAAACAATTACTAGTACTCCTATTATGATTCCCAATAGCAGGGTCAAAATAGGTACAATCCATATCAGTCCATAGACTTCTTTGAAAAATCCCGATGTAGAGAAAGAATTGATAGTTTGTACTTCTGTCGTATCAATTATCATTTCAACGATCAACTTCTCCCATAATGATATCTATACTACCTAATATCGTCATGATATCAGCCAATTTCATTCTTTTAACTAGCTGAGGAAGAATTTGCAAATTGATAAAACCGGGTGGACGAATTTTCCATCTCCAGGGGAAAACACTATTATCTCCTATCAAATAAATCCCTAATTCCCCTTTTGGGGCTTCCACTCTCACATAAAGTTCTTGTTTCGACAATTCAAAATTGGGTGAAGGTTTTTTACTTATAAATCTATATGCAAAATCATTCCATTCGGAATTCTTTGCTCTATCAAAGCGTCGGACTTCTAAACTCTCATAGGGTCCTCCAGGAATTCCCTCTAGAGCCTGTTGAATTATTTTTATGGATTCCCTCATTTCACCGATTCGTACTAAATAACGAGCTAATGAATCTCCTTCTTTTTGCCATTGGATTTCCCAATCGAATTCATTGTAACACTCATAATTATCAACTTTACGAAGATCCCATTGGATTCCAGAAGCTCGTAACATTGGACCGGATAAACCCCAATTTACTGCTTCTTCTCCACCAATAATGCCCACTCCTTCCACTCGTTCCAAAAAAATGGGATTCCGTGTAATCAGTTTTTGATATTCAACAAAAACTGTTAAGAAATAATCGCAGAAATCGAAACATTTCTCTATCCATCCATAAGGTAGATCAGCAGCTACCCCCCCGATGCGGAAATAATTATGCATCATTCGCATACCTGTGGCGGCTTCGAATAGATTGTATATCAATTCTCTCTCTCTGAAAATATAGAAGAAAGGAGTCTGTGCACCGATATCTGCCATAAAAGGTCCAAGCCATAACAAATGAGAAGCTATACGGCTCAATTCCAGCATAATAACTCGGATATAGCTAGCTCTTTGAGGTACTTGAACATTTTCCAATTTTTCTGGTGCATTTACCGTTATTGCCTCTGTGAACATAGTAGCTAAATAATCCCACCGTGTTACATAAGGTAGATATTGTATAATTGTTCGGTTTTCCGCTATTTTTTCCATTCCTCTGTGTAAATAGCCCAATATGGGTTCACAATCAATAACATCTTCACCATCGAGAGTAAGGATCAGTCGAAGAACACCATGCATTGATGGGTGGTGAGGACCCATATTGACTATCATGAGATCTTTTCTTGTAACCGGTACAGTCATATCTTTTCTTCCTGAATTCATTATTCCATGAATTCCTCAAAGTGAGGCTCATCAAAATGAAAAATCGAATACTACTAAAAAAAAATTCAAACGATGAAATTAACGAGTTTGTGGCTCTCGAATATTCAACTGATCAATTAATTTATTATAACGTACTCGATTTTTCTTTGACAAATAAGTCAGCAACCGTTGACGTTTTCCCAGAATTTTTCGTAGACCCCTTTCCGATAAAAAATCTTTTTTGTGCAATTCTAAATGGGAAGTAAGTCTCTGTATCTTATTGGTGAAACTGAATACTTGAAATTCAACAGAACCCTTATTTTCTTCTTGTGGAATAATAGGAGTGAATGAATTTTTGATCATAAATAACAAAATTTTTCTATCTTTTTTCTTTCTTTTTCATGGATGATTTTTCCGATCAGGAAAAATCAAAAAATCAGAATTATGCCAGTTATTTGAATCTAGTACACACAAAAATTTGGATTGATTCATATACTACTTTTTTATTCTATCCAAATCAAATGAAGGATTTGATTATGTGACAAATCAAATTTTCCGGAGAAATTTTATCACCTTTGGTCCCGAAAGGTAGATATTTGGATTTCTCGATATTTTATTTGAGAAAATAGAACCCCGGATCCAGTAAGAAATCAATTCGCAACGATAGCTCGGAGGGAGCTCATTAATTTGCGAATCCCCCTCTTCTTCCCACTCGGATTCCGAAAATGGGAGTGAATACGATGGGTCCAACTCCTCTGATGGATCGTCGATTGACGGTTTGAAATACTTAACACCCTTGTTTATTTCTTCTAGTAAATTGAGAACACCTATTAAGAGTTTTAGTTTCTTCATGGTATTATATGAACCGCTCAATCTGGTGAAGAAGAGGACTAAAATGATTTCTTAAAAAAACTCTTCCAACTCTTGATACAAGATAAAGTCCTTGTCAGCGGAATCATAGGACTCATCAGAATCATAGTCCTTATCATCTGATTCCTCCTTTTCTGATTCTGAATCAGAATCAATATCCTTTTCCTCCTTTTCTGATTCTGAATCAGAATCAATATCCTTTTGATCAATATCCTTTTCTGATTCTGAATCAGAATGAACATCCTCTTTTTCATTAAACGAGTCTGATTCCAGTGACTCTTTAAAATCAAAAGGATCTTGACCATTAATAGGTCCGTGGCCGTTAATAGGTCTTTCCCACAAAGACAGGACTTATTTATTTTTTGTTAGCATTAGTGATAAATCTGTAACTGTAAAAGTTGTACAATTCTATGTGATTAAGCATTGTGATATCCTCATATTTCCATTCCAAATAATTTTGAAGCTTAGTAGCTTTTTATCGAAAAAAATACCTTTAGTTGATCATTATTTATCGACGATCCCTATCTATAGATCAATCTAGTGGAATTTCTATTCTGTTTGATAAATCACATGAGATTTTAGTGAACTCCATCTATGTCCATATATGGATTTTCGACATAAAAATAAGACAAATAAGGAAACCTGAAAATTAACTACTAATAATTTTCAAGAATAATCCCCTTTATTTTTATTAAGGGGATTCATTTCACTCTTTTTAGTAACAGTGAGAAAAAAAATTGGATCAATATTATGCTTATGTTGGCCAATAAGAAAATTATTAACAAAAATTTTCTTAATAATTAAGAATATTAAGAATTCAGAAATCTTAGAATTCTTTGTTTGGTTTCAGGACCATGACCAAAACTTTTCTATTCAGTTTTAGGACCTGGAGTTTTTGGTTCAGAAATCTTAGAATTATTTCTTGGGCTTGAAGAACATTTCGTCCCCAAGAACCTTTTCTAGAAAAGAAAAAAAAGACTGAGCTGGTACATTTTTTCCTTTCTGCAATGGTGGTATATTTTGTCCTTTGACCAATCTTCTTATTTTTTCTTTTATTTCACCTTTTAGATATACCAAATACGAATAGTTTGGAATAGTCCTATGTGATGTTTTTCTTATAAGAGATCTCTCTTGATCAGAAATAGATTCAAAGAAATTCTCATCACATTTTTCTAGAATATAATACATAAACGCAATAACGCCATCATAAGGTAATGTGTCAGGTTCATAGGTAGAACGTCTTGCCTCATGAATCTCTTGGTAGAGATGCTGAAGTTCTGAATTATTCAAATCAGTAAATTCCTGCTTTTTATTTCCAATCGAACTAGGTTTTTTGCTTTATTCGCATCTAGTTCGAGTTCTTGGATAGTTCGCATTCTGCACCTCCGGTCTGAGTTTCTAAAAACTATCATGTTATCGGGATATAATCCCTTAAAATTGAAAATACATACCAGTAAGAATGAATAAGATTTTTCAAATTCTGTAGCATAGCTATGATGAAATCAAAAGTCTGCAACAGAGTTTCCAAAAAAAAAAGGGCTATAACTCAAATATTCGAAAAAAGAAAGAAAAAAATTCAAAGATTGGATACCCCTTTACAATACAAAAAAAAGGTATATTTGTATCTATTTATAAAGAAATTAAGGAAAAAAGTCTTTAAGAATTCTGCGAATTTCTTTATTCCTATATTGGTATAGGAAATAGACTATTTTCGAATTCTATCTAGATTGTGGATACATATGTATCCTTAACATACTGAAACGACTTCCATTATTCGTATCAAACCAATAGATTTGTCATATAAGTCTTAATTTCATATCTCCGAATAGAAAAAGAAGTAAAAATATCTTCATATATCAGACGTTCACTAATTAGTACTGCATCTTCAGAATTATAACCCTCCCATGGCATATAAGCTACTAATATGTTTTTTCCTAAAGCGAGTTCCCCATCAACTGTAGCGGCACCGTCCGCCAAAATTTGACCTTTTTTAACGCATTTACCTCCCTGAACCCGGGGTTTTTGATGGATCAAAGTTTTTTTGTTGGAACCTTGATACTTAACTAAAGGAATACTGAAAGTATTCCCATTCCTTGAAAAAAGGATCTTTTGACTATTAGTATAAAGGACCTTTCCCTGATGCTCAGCTATAAGTGAAAACCCCGAATCTACAGCCGTTTGGCCTTCTAGTTTCAACGAAAAAATGCATATCTTTGATTTACTTGAATAAGGAAAGGTGAAAATCCATGATTTCTTGTCTTCATTCCTTTTTCTTCTATTTGATACATAGATTGGAAGGCTTTTTTGATAGAGTAAGACAGAATGGATTCAAAAAAAAAAGATGTTTGACATATATATTCGAGAGAGTCATATATTGATTATATGCAAATATCATCTTGCATATATATTCTAGTATAATAGAAAAATATTGATGATATGAGAATACTATCTTCCATATATGAAATGAGACATGTAAGGGGGACACTACGACGAAGTTCCGGGAGTTACGAAGGAAGCTTGGGACTTATATTGTTTATGGGTTGAGAACAAAAGTTGAACTCTAAGAGGTAGAATCTGCCGTTGTTCCTCAGTAGCTCAGTGGTAGAGCGGTCGGCTGTTAACTGATTGGTCGTAGGTTCGAATCCTACTTGGGGAGATTGGATTAGTTCTTAATGAAAGAATAAAGAATTTCATTAAATAAAGGCTTTGCCTTAGCAAGAGGTAACTCTTTCCCCATCTTTGTTTCTATTGCAAAAAAGCTTCTTTTATCAAATTCTGTTCTAGAATAATGGATATTATTAATAAGGAAGAAGGCTTTTTAGCTATTAACTAGATAATTTCAAAAAAATCTTTTGAAATGTAATAAGTAGTATAAATGAAAATGTAATAAGTAGTATAAATGAAATAATCAAATGATATCTGAATCAAAACCTAAGTCTAGCGTAAGCTACACGAAATCATAGTCGAAAAAAAGAGACTGAAATAAGTAAGTTATGAGGGTTTAGAATAAAACTAGATAGTTAGAAAGAAATTGTATTCCTTCATTTTGATTCTATTTTTTATTACTTATACTTAACTTAAAAAAATACATATGTAATTAACTAGATAAAGAATTTCAAAAAAATCTTTTGAAATGTAATAACTTGTTAAGAATTCTTATTGATTTTTTTTTCTTTTTCGATTCAAAAACCGAAAATAGGAAAGTTAAACCAATAAAAAGATATAAAGTAAACCAATCAAAAGATATAAAGGATTCCACCTCTTCTAGAGATTCTTTATTCTATTCCACCTCTTCTAGAGAATAGAACTTAAAGAAAAAGATATAAAGGAGGTTCATGACTGACAATAAAGATGTAAGAGTCAGAGCTTTTACAGAATGTACTAGTTGTCGTGTAATAATCAGAGTTCTTTTAAGAGTTACTAGGTTTGTTCGAAGAAGTGTCAATAAAAAATCAATGGGTATTTCTAGATATATTACTCAAACGAATCGTTTCAATACACCCAATTTATTAGAATTGAGAAAATTTTGTCGCTATTGTAACAAACATACGACTCATAGAGTTTCTAAAATAATGGAAAGAATATCTATGAATCAAACCTAATCTAATTTGCCTAATCTAATTTGAGTGTGTAGATTATATCATGTATCTATATATTTCCTATTAATTTGCTTTTTTTGCTAAAATTTGTTATTCTAAAATAAGAACTATTACTTTTTTGATTTGAAAAATTTGCTTTTTTTGCTAAAATAAAATAAGAAAATCACTATTTGACAAATTTTCTTAAAAAGAATTGATTTTCTCGTATATAATTAGAAATTTTTTGATAAAAATAAAAAAGGAGCAAAGTAAATGGTACTTTTCATTTTTCAAAAAAGATTACTGATGTTGTTGATCTATGGCTTCAACCAATATACCGCCAATGGTTGGCCATACAAATAAAAATTTTCACAATTTCTGAAGAATTTCAGAGTAAAGTTAAGTCGGGAGAACAACTCGTCGGATGAAGGATCATCATCTGATTCCTCAGATGATGAGGACTATGATTCTGATGAGTACTATGCTATGATTCCGATGACGATGATGATCGTATAAATAAATATAAATATAAGGACTCTATCTTGTATCAAGAGTCCGAGCTACATTCCAATATATTTTTAAGACGTCGTTGCAATAGGGTTCTTTCCCGCATTGCGAATTTCATTAAATCGTAAAAAATAATACTATTTCTGGATATTGT